AATCTACAAAAAAAATTTCATTATGTGAATCGAAAACTTAACATTGCTATCACAAGAATTGCAAAACCTTACGGAAACCCTAATATTCTTGCAGAATTTATAGCCGGACAATTAAAAAATAGAGTTTCATTTCGAAAAGCAATGAAAAAGGCTATTGAATTAACTGAACAAGCGGATACAAAAGGAATTCAAGTACAAATTGCAGGGCGTATCGACGGAAAAGAAATTGCCCGTGTCGAATGGATCAGAGAGGGCAGGGTTCCCCTACAAACCATTCGAGCTAAAATAAATTATTGTTCCTATACAGTTCGGACTATCTATGGGGTTTTGGGCATCAAAATTTGGATTTTTATAGACAAGGAAGAGGAATAAGAAAACTTTCATTGTTTTTTCCTTCTATCTATTGATAGAAGGAAAAAGGGAGAAACTCGTTCATTCTTTTTCCTACCAATCAAACTAATTCTTAATTCTATAGGGTTGAATAAAAATTCAATTGACCTTTTGATATAATTGCTATGCTTAGTGTGTGACTCGTTGGTTTTTTTTTAGGGTTAGGGTTACAAAAGACCGACCCGATAGTATGAAAACCAATTCATCACTTCATATTATCTGGATCTAAAGAACCAGTCAAGATATGTTAAATAAGTCATATCTTTGTAGCAACTGAAATAATTAAACTTTTTTAAAGCAAAATTACAGAAGAAAGGTGTGGATAAATGGAAGGATGAGAGAAAGAGAGAAAAAGAATATCAATGATATAGAATTCTAATATGGAAGGTCTGTGGGTTATCTCATAAAAGACAATGTAATAAAGCATCAATACTAATTGATTCATATATAATGAAATATTCAAGGAATTTCTGATAGAAGAGAAGAAAAAACTCAAGAGCTTCGAGTCAATAAAGACTAAGAAGGTTGACTCAAGAATAAATTGGATTATGAGCTCCGTTGTAAAATTCTGACCTAATCATTTAGTACGAAGTGGTGGAAACGAAGGAACCTGTGAATGCAAAAGATTTTATTAAACAAATGAATCTTAATAATTCACTAGTTAGGATGGCGAAATGAACCGGAAATTAATTCATCTATTCGGAAAAGTGACGAACAAGTGCTAAGACTGAAATAGAGATTGCAAGAGTCAATATTCGCCCGCGAAAACTTTCTTTTTTTGAATTGGTAAACTCGGATAAAGGACAAAAGACAATAAAGATTTATTAGGACGTTAGAAAAAAATAAAATCTTTTCTAAAAATGTTCTAATAGCTATTCAAATTAATTGAAATTCAATTTTGAATCCTTTTATTCGCGAGGAGCTGGATGAGAAGAAACTCTCACGTCCAGCTCTGTAGTAGAGATGAAATTCCGAAACAACCATCAACTATAACCCCAAAAGAACTAAATTCCGTAAACAACATAGAGGAAGAATGAAGGGAATATCTTATCGAGGTAATCATATTTGTTTCGGTAAATATGCTCTTCAAGCACTTGAACCCGCTTGGATCACATCGAGACAAATCGAAGCAGGTCGCCGAGCAATGACACGAAATGCACGCCGTGGTGGAAAAATATGGGTCCGGCTCTTTCCAGATAAACCAGTTACAGTAAGACCTGCTGAAACACGTATGGGCTCAGGGAAAGGATCCCCTGAATATTGGGTAGCTGTTGTTAAACCGGGGCGAATACTATATGAAATGGGTGGAGTAACCGAAAATATAGCTAAAAGGGCTATTTTAATAGCAGCATCCAAAATGCCTATACGAACTCAATTTATTATTTCGGGATAAAAATATAGAACCGACAGAAATGAGTCTTGGGGATGAAACAAAATCGCAGGTTTCTTTTTTTAGACTTAGACAAACAATATTTCTTTTATTTTTTTTCATCCTTTGCATTGGAAGAATAGACTCAAAAATTTATATGATTCAACCTCAGACCTATTTAAATGTAGCGGATAACAGCGGGGCTCGAAAATTGATGTGTATTCGAATCATAGGAGCTAGTAATCGCCGATATGCTCATATTGGTGACGTTATTGTTGCTGTGATCAAAGAAGCAGTACCAAATATGCCCCTAGAAAAATCAGAAGTAGTCAGAGCTGTAATTGTTCGTACCTGTAAAGAACTTAAACGTGACAGCGGTATGATAATACGATATGATGACAATGCTGCAGTTGTAATTGATCAAGAAGGAAACCCAAAAGGAACTCGCATTTTTGGGGCAATCCCCCGCGAATTGAGACAATTAAATTTTACTAAAATAGTTTCATTAGCTCCCGAAGTATTATAGAAGTATTATAAAATAAAAGGAGATCTGATATTTTTGGGGTATTTGAAAAGAAATAGTTTAAGAATTAGATTAATTCGTAGCTTGTGTTTCGCGTATATACCTTAAAATTTTTATATTCATAAACCAATAAAAAAACATGTTAATTATATCCAATTTTGAGACACCAAAAGTTTGAGTTCATCATGGGTAGAGACACTATTGCTGAGATAATAACCTCTATACGAAATGCTGATATGGATAGAAAAAGAGTTGTTCGCATAGCATCTACTAATATTACCGAAAATATTGTTAAAATACTTTTCCGAGAAGGTTTTATCGAAAACGTCAGAAAACATCGAGAAAAAAACCAAAATTTTTTAGTTTTAACCCTGCGACATAGCAGGAATAGGAAAAGACCCTATAGGAATTTGTTAAATTTAAAACGGATCAGCCGACCCGGTCTACGAATTTATTCTAACTCTCAACGAATTCCTAGAATTTTAGGTGGGATAGGGATTGTAATTCTTTCTACTTCTCGGGGTATAATGACAGATCGGGAGGCTCGACTAGAAGGAATCGGCGGAGAAATTTTATGTTATATATGGTAATCCATTTAATATCCAAATGAAATCCGAAACCTCTTCCTATTTGTAAAAAAAAAAAGAGATAAGGGGGTGAGTTGTCTAATATCGTTTCTCCTCCATTAGTTGATACCTCAAGGGGGCTTTACCTGGAATGAAAGAACAAAAATGGATTCATGAAGGTTTAATTACTGAATCGCTTCCCAATGGCATGTTCCGGGTTCGTTTAGATAATGAGGATCTGATTCTAGGTTATGTTTCGGGAAAGATCCGGCGTAGTTTTATACGGATACTTCCCGGAGATAAAGTCAAAATTGAAGTAAGTCGTTATGATTCAACCAGAGGACGTATAATTTATCGACTCCGAAACAAAGATTTAAAGGATTAGGTGATTTTTATTCAATACGATTCAAGATAAAAAATTCCAAGAAACCTATTTTCTACCGAGAAGTAGATTCAGAATTAAGATAAGGAATGACAAATATGAAAATAAGAGCTTCCGTTCGTAAAATTTGTGAAAAATGTCGACTAATCCGTAGACGGGGTCGCATTAGAGTAATTTGTGCCAATCCGAGACATAAACAAAGACAAGGATAAAGGGATAATCAGACTCACTAAAGGGCTCAGCGTACAAATACAAATAAAGAATCTGTTTTGACATGAAATGGATATATCCATATATTTCTGACTCATATTTATGAGATGATACAATATGGCAAAAGGTATACCGAGAACTGGTTTACGTAGAAATGTACGTATTGGTGCACGTAAAAGTGCACGTAAAATACCAAAGGGAGTTATTCATGTTCAAGCAAGTTTCAATAATACCATTGTTACAGTTACAGATGTACGAGGTCGGGTGGTTTCCTGGTCCTCGGCCGGTACTTGTGGATTCAAGGGTACAAGAAGAGGGACACCCTTTGCCGCTCAAACTGCAGCATCAGTTGCTATTCGTACAGTAGTAGATCAAGGTATGCAACGAGCAGAAGTCATGATAAAAGGTCCCGGTCTCGGAAGAGACGCCGCATTACGAGCTATTCGTAGAAGTGGTATACTATTAACTTTTGTACGGGATGTAACCCCTATGCCACATAATGGCTGTAGACCTCCGAAAAAAAGACGTGTATAGAAATAAACAGTGAAGAAATTTCAAGAGAAACAAGAGAAATAAATAATTCAATCAAAAAAAATATTATTACTATGGTTCGAGAGAAAGTAACAGTATCTACTCGGACACTACAGTGGAAGTGTGTTGAATCAAGAACAGACAGTAAACGCCTTTATTATGGTCGATTTATTCTGTCTCCACTTATGAAAGGACAAGCCGACACAATAGGCATTGCGATGCGAAGAGCTTTGCTTGGAGAAATAGAAGGAACATGTATCACACGTGTAAAATCTGAGAACGTCTCCCACGAATATTCTACTATAACGGGTATTCAAGAATCGGCCCACGAAATTATAATGAATTTGAAAGAAATTGTATTGAGAAGTAATCTATATGGAACTTGTGACGCGTCTATTTGTGTTAGAGGTCCTGGATATGTAACTGCTCGAGATATCATCTTACCACCTTATGTAGAAATTGTCGACAATACACAACATATAGCTAGCTTGACAGAACCAATAAATTTACGTATTGGATTAGAAATTGAAAGAAATCGCGGATATCTTATAAAGATGCCACATAACTTTCAAGATGGAAGTTATCCTGTAGATGCTGTATTCATGCCTGTTCGAAACGTGAATCATAGTATTCATTCCTATGGAAATGGGAATGAAAAACAAGAGATACTCTTTCTCGAAATATGGACAAATGGCAGTTTAACTCCGAAAGAAGCACTTCATGAAGCCTCCCGGAATTTGATTGATTTATTTATTCCCTTTTTATATAAGGAAGAAGAAAACTTACTTTTAGAGGACAATCAACATATGGTTCCTTTATCCCCCTTTACTTTTCACAATAAATTGGATAAAGTCGGAAAAAACAAAATAGCATTGAAATCTATTTTTATTGATCAATTCGAATTGTCTCCCAGAGTTTATAATTGCCTCATAAGGTCCAATATATATACATTATTGGACCTTATGAATAAGAGTCAAGAAGATCTTATGAAAATTGAGCATTTTCGCCTAGAAGATGTAAAACAGATAT